AAATACTTTAAAATTTTATTAAATTATGAAATTTATAAGACAAGAAAAGATAATAACTACTAATACGAATATAAAAAGGGTGGATTATCGTATATATATATTTCATGTAGAAACATGTAGAAAGATGAATTAGAAACATGTAGAAAGATGAATAGGTCCATTTATTTATATATTTATTGTATTTTATTAATTAATATATATTTCTTAAATTAATATATATTTCTTAAAACATATACTTATAGACTCCCTATCCCTATTAAGTATATATATACTCACTTAGGTATACTTAGTATAATATAACAATTATATATGAATTATAAGATATCTTTATAACAATATAAGGATAAGGTTCAAATATAAAACAATAAATATAACAATAAATAACAGGTACAAATATTAAATCGAGGTACCCATTCTATGATAACTCTCAACAGTCTCCCCTCCATTTTTGTGCCTTTAGTGGGCTTAGTATTTCCGGCAATTGCAATGGCTTCTTTATCTCTTTATGTTCAAAAAAACAAGATTTTTTAGATACAACAAGGACAAATCTTATATATATATATTTTTTTTTCAAGACTTACTTGGATCATAACACGGATATCTATTTAGTAAAATATGGTATAATATGCGGCTTCCTTCGGGCATAAGCTCTTATGTATGTGTAAACATGATAAATGAATTATAACTATTTTCAAATAGATCGGGATCGGGGAGAATTTCTGAAATGTAAAGTCAATATATCTATATGTATTAGGAAATCATATGAAAGGGATGTTATTATTTTAGTTTGGATCTAAGAAATTCGATGAATTATCCCTAAAGGTTCACATCATAATAGTGCTGGTTGATGAGAGTTACTTCGGAAACAAAAAAAAGTAAAAAAAAAAAATTATTTTTGTTATTCTCCCAATTCCAATAAAATGCAACTAGGTCTAGTTAGAGTATGAGTTGGCGATCAGAACGTATATGGGTAGAACTTATAGCGGGGTCTCGAAAAACAAGTAATTTCTGTTGGGCCTTTATTCTTTTTTTAGGTTCATTAGGGTTTTTATTGGTTGGAACGTCCAGTTATTTTGGTAGGAATTTTATATCTTTACTTCCTTCTCAGCAAATAATTTTTTTTCCACAAGGTATCGTGATGTCTTTCTATGGGATCGCAGGTCTTTTTATTAGCTCCTATTTGTGGTGCACAATTTCGTGGAATGTAGGTAGTGGTTATGATCGATTCGATATAAAAGAGGGCATAGTGTGTATTTTTCGTTGGGGATTTCCTGGAAAAAATCGTCGCATATTCCTCCGATTCCTTATGAAAGACATTCAGTCCATCAGAATAGAAATTAAAGAGGGTATTTATGCTCGTCGTGTCCTTTATATGGAAATAAAAGGACAAGGAGCCATTCCCTTGACTCGTACTGATGAGAATTTTACTCCACGAGAGATTGAGCAAAAAGCTGCTGAATTGGCCTATTTCTTGCGTGTACCAATTGAAGTATTTTGAAAAAAGGAACTGAAGAATGAATACTTTGCAAGAGATAAAAAACTCAAGAATCATCTTTTTTTCTATAGCATAACTTAACTGAAGTTTCTTCAGAACGCTTACTCGAGCCAAAGCAAACGTATATGAAACAATTCTAAAACTAAATTGTTTATGTCCACAATTTTTTTTATGCGTATGTAAATCCACTTAACTCAATTCAGTAACAAATCTAAATGATAGATTCATCATATATCAAAACAAAACATTTCATCATAAAGTAAAGAATTTTTTTTTCTAAATATTTGATATTTTGATAGAACGGGAGTTCTTTCGTCTCGAAATCCGACTACTATTAATTTGAAGAGGGCTCTTTCTTATTCTATATTCTTTCTAAATTCAAGGACTAACCGCTGTACTGAATCACAAAAAAATCCGGAAATACATCGATGACTTGTAATAGAACTTATGCTTGATAGAAATATTAGTATCATATAGAGTCGACGAATGAGGTGCGTTCATTAAAAATTTTTAAATTCACAGACGAAAAAATGGCAAAAAAGAAAGTATTAATTTCCCTTCTATATCTTGCATCTATAGTATTTTTGCCTTGGTGGATCTCTCTCTCATTTAATAAAAGTCTGGAATCTTGGTTTACTAATTGGTGGAATACTAGGCAATCCGAAATTTTTTTGAATGATATTCAAGAAAAGAGTATTCTAAAAGAATTCATAGACTTAGAGGAACTCTTACGTTTGGACGAAATGATAAAGGAATACCCGGAAACACATTTACAAAAGCCTCGCATCGAAATCTACAAAGAAACGATCCAATTGATCAAGATGCACAACGAGGATCGCATCCATACAATTTTACACTTCTCGACAAATATAATCTGTTTCGGTATTCTAAGTGGTTATTCTATTCTAGGTAATGAAGAACTTGTTATTCTTAACTCTTGGTTTCAAGAATTCCTATACAACTTAAGCGACACAATAAAAGCTTTTTCTATTCTTTTATTAACTGATTTATGTATAGGATTCCACTCGCCCCACGGTTGGGAATTAATGATTGGCTCTGTCTACAAAGATTTTGGATTTGCTCATAATGATCAAATTATATCCGGTCTTGTTTCTACTTTTCCAGTCATTTTAGATACAATTTTTAAATATTGGATCTTTCGTTATTTAAATCGTGTATCTCCTTCACTTGTAGTGATTTATCATTCAATGAATGACTGAAAAGTGATCGAACGATCCAATTATAATATTTGTTACTTTGTACATAAGCAAAACATTCAAAATTGTACTTACTACCCATCCAAGGGATTCCTCCAATATTCCAGTAAAATTATTTATATTTAATATTTAAGTAAATAGCAAAATTATAGATAGGGAACTATACTAGCGACCTACCTAATTTTATTGTAGAAATTTTCGGGATCAATGATTGGACCATGCAAACTAAAAATACCTTTTCTTGGATAAAGAAAGAGATTACTCGATCCATTTCCGTATCGCTCATGATATATATACTAACCCAGGCACCCCTTTCAAATGCATATCCCATTTTTGCACAGCAGGGTTATGAAAATCCACGAGAAGCGACTGGCCGTATTGTATGTGCCAATTGCCATTTAGCTAATAAACCCGTGGATATCGAGGTTCCACAAGCGGTACTTCCTGATACTGTATTTGAAGCAGTTGTTCGAATTCCTTATGATCTGCAACTGAAACAAGTTCTTGCTAATGGTAAAAAAGGAGCTTTGAATGTCGGGGCTGTTCTTATTTTACCCGAGGGGTTTGAATTAGCCCCTCCCGATCGTATTTCGCCCGAGATTAAAGAAAAGATAGGAAATCTGTCTTTTCAGAGCTATCGTCCCACTAAAAAAAATATTCTTGTGATAGGTCCGGTTCCTGGTCAGAAATATAGTGAAATCACCTTTCCTATTCTTTCCCCGGACCCCGCTACTAAGAAAGATGTGCACTTCTTAAAATATCCCATATATGTAGGCGGGAACAGGGGAAGGGGTCAGATTTATCCCGACGGGAGCAAGAGTAACAATAATGTTTATAATGCTACAGCAGCAGGTATAGTAAGCAAAATAATACGAAAAGAAAAAGGGGGGTACGAAATAACCATAGCGGATGCATCGGATGGACGTCAAGTGGTTGATATTATCCCTCCAGGACCGGAACTTCTTGTTTCAGAGGGCGAATCCATCAAACTTGATCAACCATTAACGAGTAATCCTAATGTGGGTGGATTTGGTCAGGGAGATGCGGAAATAGTACTTCAAGATCCATTACGTGTCCAAGGTCTTTTGCTCTTCTTGGCATCTGTTATTTTGGCACAAATCTTTTTGGTTCTTAAAAAGAAACAGTTTGAGAAGGTTCAATTGTCCGAAATGAATTTCTAGATCTGCGGATTTATCAACATCAAGCTCTAAAAATAAACAAATTTTTGTTGGGAATTATGTATGATCAAAAAAATTTTGCTTATTTATATTCTTTATTCTACCGGATTTCGGGAATTACTTAATACCGCATTCCTGGTCATAGTATATTGTGAAGGCGACTGTTTTACTTAACTCTTCTTTATTTATTTGTTTTTTCAATCCAAATTGAAACGGTATGATATAGAATGAATCAATAGTTTTATATTTGACTAGAATCAAAACAAAAGATAAATAAGCGGAGAATAGAAACCAAAGTATAAATGAGAGGAACAAAGGATTTTAGGGGAGATTGTTCGTCTCCTAGTCCTTGACACAAGAAACGGAATTTTACCCAACCCTTTCTTGTGTCGAATTAATAAAGATTCTCGATCCCGTTCGTAAAAAATGGATATTTGTAGTTTTCATTTTTTTTTTTTTTTTTTAGGTTTATTTTATCATAACCCTTTTTTAGATTTCTTACGTAACATAGTGGTAGTGGACAAATAAATATAGGTCAATTTATTGAGCAATATAGAACTTCTTCAATTTCAACGAACTTATAAAAAAAAATTTCACTTTTAACTTATAAAAAAAATTTCACTTTTATTAGATTAAATATTTATTAGATTAAATGGAGTAAGGTTCTATTCTATTAGTATAGAAAGGGTTTGCATGATATCTGATTGATAGAAATATATTCTATTTATATATAATTGTGAGTCATCCAAAAAGGGTAAATCGAGTGATTCCTTCTTTGTTTTAAGTATTGACAGATACTATTGAGTAACAGATGTTCTGAATCAATTAACGAAGTTCATTTTTTAAAAACATCATCAGAAAAGGTGGAGGTTTTTGAAACATCTCTAAAAAAAAAATATTATGATTATTAAGAACTCAACGGGACTTACCCCCTCTTTCCTTGTCTGATTCGAGGGGGATCCCGTTGAGTTCTTATGCTTTCATGTCTACAACTCAGTTCATCCGATTATTACAGGGATGAACCTAATCCGGAATATGAACCATAAAAGAAAATACCGATTAAACCGATCACAAGAATACCGGCTACAGTACCTATTATCCAAAGAGGAA